ATATAATGAAATTCCTTGATTGGCTCTTCCCAGAGGAACGATCTATTTTATTTGATTGATGGATCCAATATTATAATGAATTAAAAAAGAGAGTTAATGAATTAAAAAAGAGAGTGTTCTTATTCGAACCGCCTTGTGATCTTCAACCAATTATGTGCTTCAATATAATTACCTGGAGTAAGCGCTATAGCTTGTTTCCAATATTCAGCAGCTTGATCGGACCAAGCCTCCGCAATTTCAGAATCTCCCTGTCGAATGGCCTGTTCTCCCCGGCCGGAATAGGTGGGTCAATTCCTTCCCTTAGAACCGTACTTGAGAGTTTCCTACCTCATACGGCTCAGTAATCAATTCTTTTGGTGTCCCATCTTAATCTACCATATCTAACTGAATAAGATTTCTCGTAAATCTATCCCATTTTTTTTTTCTCGGGTTAACCAGAAGAGGTTAATTACATGAGTTTCAAACTCTAATTTTGATCAATAATCAGTTTTATCTTTTCTCCCACCTTCAGAAGAACATAGGTATCTACCCCTATCGTTAGAATTTTCTGAAAGGTAACTATCTCGGTTTCATATAGAAAGTCATATAGAATCTTTGAAAAGGACTTTCCTCCAGAAGAAAGAAAGGACTTACTATCTTTGGGATCTGATGCTACACCGCTGCTCAATACCTTAGTAGATCGACTCTATTACATAAGTTGATTCCTAACTTTTATCTCATATCATGACATAAGTAAGCAGTTCTTATTGTATCGGCCCCCAAACCTCGCTAATTGATCTTTACGGTGCTTCCTCCATCAATTAGATCCTTTATCCATAGAATCTAGTATATAGGCCATACCTATTTCTTCATATTTCGGCTCGTATGAAGTCTCTTTCTTTGCTACAGCTGATAAAAATCGTTGCTTTGAACGATGCATATGTAGAAAGCCTATTTTGTTTCTAGTATTTACTAGAAGATTTGATCTTTCTTTCCTTCTTTCTATAGTGGAGATAGTCGCACGTAATGACAGATCACAGCCATATTATTAAAAGCTTGTGGTAAGAATGGGTTTCGTTCGAGTGCCCGGAAATAATATTCCAAAGCCTTCGTATGTTCTCCGTTGCTTGTGTGGATAAGGCCTATGTTATAGAGTATATAACTTCGATCATAGGGATCAATTTCTGGTCGCGTAGCTTCATAATAATTTTGTAAAGCTTCCGCATAATTTCCTTCGGATTGAGCCGACATCCGTTACGGTCGTTCATTCTATTCAAAGAATCTCCGTTCCAGAACCGTACGTGAGATTTTCATCTCATACGGCTCCTCCCTTCTGTGCATAGTAATAAGGGAAATAATCCATGGAATCAAAAAAGATTGAAATATTTTTATTATGAACTGACAGGGGCTGGTGTTTTTACAAGAAATCTCTAGCCATCCTTCCTGCAAGAGGTCTGTCTTTTCTTAACACCAAGCGTGTTGGTGCTAGATAGAAATGGTAACTCCAACAATTTCTTTGTCCTCAACGCCCCCTATTTCCAGGAATTAGTCACTTCAACGATCTTCGATGGTTATACGGGTATCCAAAGTACGAACGAGATGGATGTTTGTTGTCCCAACCATTCTTGTTAGTCCCGATCCCGATAAGGAAAAGGAGTAATTTATAACAAAGTTTTCGTGTTGTTGATTCCTAGGTGTAGTGCTTCTTCCCCTATGCGGCCTATTGGTACTAGTGAAGTAGTATTGACCTGCAATACAGAACCTATAGGTTAACCTTTCGCTCAATACTAGAATCGACAATTGAAGCATCTGAGGCTGCATCAATCGGGGATACACGACAGAAGGAATTGTTCTATCTCCAAACTAACTTCACCTTCATCAAGCGTAGGTTTATTTCAAGAATCTTTTTTCTTTGTATCCCGAATCATGTCTCTTTCTCATAAGACTGAGGGCGGTAAATAAATAAAAAAAAAAAAAAGAATCAAATCGCACCATCTCTGTAATAGGTAAATGCCTCCTTTTCTCCTGAAGTTGTCGGAATTATTCGTAATAAGATATTGGCTACAATTGAAGAGGTCTTATCAATAAAATTTCCATTTATCCGAGATCTAGGCATAGTTAACAGTCCATTCGATAATTCTTCTCATTCCCCCTCGAGGGAAAATGATCCCACAAACAAAGGAATTGTACAGTACGAAATCACATAAAAACAAACAGACTCATTCTAAAAAAAAAGGATGTGGACCTTCCACTCAAATTGTCCCTTTTGGACAGGGATAGATAGGAAATATTTGAATCCGATTGGATTTCATTCAAATTGAGTAGTATACCAATTATTACTATTTTATCGAAGTTGAGGAATCAAGGAATTTTTCCTACGGATTCTGAGAACTCGAGAAGTTTTTTTGTATCCCTCGAGCCTACGGAAGATCTTTCTTTGACGAAAAGTTTTCTATTTAGAATTTAATTGATCGGTCGTACCTGTATTGCAATAATATGAATGACTCGCTATTCACTCGGTTTCTGGGTCATAATCATAAGATTATGTAGGAGAGATGGCCGAGTGGTTCAAGGCGTAGCATTGGAACTGCTATGTAGACTTTTGTTTACCGAGGGTTCGAATCCCTCTCTTTCCGTACCTTCACCTAATTCACCAACGTTACCAACCGCAATGTATCAAATAACAATTGATACCATTATTCCAACAGTAAGACCTTTATTTGATAGAGATTCTTCCTAATTACTGTGGTATGGAAAATGCCGGAAAGAGTGGAAAAGAATGAAAATCTCACTGCTGATCCATTTGTGATACGTGAGTGGGAGAAAAATCCGGATCAAACCCCTTATTTACTTGACTTTGGCGAAAAAGGGGGGGCAAAATTGCCCGAAGCTTTGTTATTTTAGTTAGGTTCAAGTCTGACGAGAATAATATTCTACGACTAGCAACTCATTGATTTTCAAACCGATCCATTTACTATCTATTATTTGATTTACTAATCCTTTATATTGGGATGAGTGAAAAGTCAAATGTTTTGCCAATTCCTCGTGGGGGGATGAATCAATATAATTTTGAATCAAAGCTCTGGATCTTTGTTCATCTCTCGTAGTAATAATATCTCGGGGTTTGCAGCGATAACTTGGGATATTTACTATACGACCATTAACTAAAATATGTCTATGGTTAACTAATTGCCTGGCTCCGGGAATGGTCGAAGCCATACCCAATCGAAAAAGGATGTTATCCAAACGCATCTCAAGTAGTTGTAGTAAAACCTGCCCTGTTGACCCTTTGGCTTTTCCAGCTATACGAACATATCTAAGCAATTGTCGCTCTGTCAGACCATAATGAAAACGCAATTTTTGTTTTTCTTCTAGACGAATACGATATTGAGATCTTTTCCCGGAACGCGATTGGTTTCTAAGATCACTTCCCGGTCTAGGTCTTTTACTAGTTAGTCCCGGTAAAGCTCCCAGACGACGTATTTTTTTGAAACGAGGCCCTCGGTAACGAGACATAAAGACTCCCCCCCTTATTTTTTTATTGATTTTATTGAAATTTCATTTTACAGAATAAACCTAAGTCAGACTGAACTAAACGATAAACGAAGATAAATCTACTGAAGTACTACAAAGAAGAATGATGAATTGTATCAATATCCGGATTATTTTGTATATATAGGAAGTTAAGGATCCTTTTCTTGATTTGTTCTGTAGAGATTTCACTGCTCCAATCAGTTTTTTATTCATAGTTGTAAGTTCCCACGACATAATAGATCGGTGACCCGACATTTGTAAAAGAAAAAAGGGAGGAGTCTTTTCAATATTCCTTGATCTCAAGGAGACATTATCAATCATGGAAAAAATCGGACAAATAGAGAAAAGCCGGCTATCGGAATCGAACCGATGACCATCGCATTACAAATGCGATGCTCTAACCTCTGAGCTAAGCGGGCTCACATAACAGAAATAGTGCATAGGAATTCGGTAAACTACCGGAATCTTAACTATATAATAATTAATATTAATAGAATGAAGAATCGAATTCTATTCCATTAAAAATGATTAATTAATATCATAAGAATATTCTTCTATATTAGAATATAACTATAACTATATAGAATTTTTATTGAAAATTCGAGTGATTTATATTATCATTCTATTAATTCTTATTATATTTTCTATTATTATTAGATTAGAAATTTTATTATTAGAAATTTCGATTTCTTTGATTTCGAATTTTTTTTCTTTAAATGCAAAATATTACATTTGAAATAATTATATATAACTATATCCATATTAGTTATAGCAGATTCTATTAATTCTAAATTCTATTAGATTAGAGCGGATCGGTCCTAAGGAAAGGATAAGATAAGAATGCAATTCAGATCATAATGAGACATTCCTCTGGTTTCATTCGGAAAGGGAGGAGATAGGACGAAAAAAAAAAGAAGAATGAATATCGACCGTTCCAGTATTCCCAATCGCGCGGGAAAAATGAGAGGGAGAGAGACATGTATATGTGGGATATATCCATCCATATTGAATTGCAGATACATCAATGATAGAATCATTTCCGATTGGACCAAATACTGGCCCACCGATAGAGATGAAAGAAGATGGGTAAGAAATAGGAGCAGACACTTTTTCGATATAGGAATCGGTATCTAATGAATTCAAGGGTTCCAACATAAGAGGGGGGATCACAATGAGATCTCGGCCTCATAAGGGGGATATGGCGAAATTGGTAGACGCTACGGACTTGATTGGATTGAGCCTTGGTATGGAAACCTACTAAGTGGTAACTTCCAAATTCAGAGAAACCCTGGAATTAAAAATGGGCAATCCTGAGCCAAATCCTGTGTTCAAAAAACAAGGGTTCAGAAAGCGAGAATCAAAAAAGGATAGGTGCAGAGACTCAATGGAAGCTGTTCTAACAAATGGAGTTGACTGCATTGGTAGAGGAATCGAATCCTTCTATCGAAACTACAGAAAAGATGACCCTGTATACGTACGTATACATA